GCTGATAAAAATCGTTGTTTTGAACGATACATATGTAGAAAGCCTACTCTTTGTTTCTAGTATTTATTAACGTTAACGGATTTTTTCTTTCTTTCCTTTTTTTATTTCTATAGTGGAGATAGTCGCACGTAATGACAGATCACGGCCATATTATTAAAAGCTTGTGGTAAGAATGGGTTTCGCTCTAGGGCCCGAAAATAATATTCCAAAGCTTTCGTATGTTCCCCGTTACTTGTGTGGATAAGGCCTATGTTATAGAGTATATAACTTCGATCATAAGGATCAATTTCTAGTCGCATAGCTTCATAATAATTCTGTAAAGCTTCCGCATAATTTCCTTCGGATTGAGCCGACATCCGTTACGGTCGCCATTCGATTCAAAGAATCTCCGTTTCAGAACCGTACATGAGATTTTCATCTCATACGGCTCCTCCTTTATGTGCATAATGATAATAATACATGGAATCAAAAAGACTGAAATATTCTCATTATAAACTAAGCGGGGCTGGTGTTTTTACAAGAAATCTCTAGCCAACCTTCTTGTAGAAGATCTTTCCTTAACATCAAGCATGTTGGTATTAGATAAAAAAAAGTTACTCCAACAATTTCTTTGTCTTCAACGCCCTTAAATTTGCAGGAATTAGTCACTTCAACAGTCTTCGATGGTTGTACGGGTATCCAAAATACGAACGAGATGGATGTTTGTTGTCCCAACCATTGTTAGTCCCGATCCTGATAAGGAAAAGGTATAATTTATAACAAAGTTTTCGTGTGTTGATTCCTAGGAGTAGTGCTTCTTCCCCTATGCCCCCTATTGGTACTAGTGGAGTAGGGTTGACCTAACCCATAGGTGTAACCTTTCGCTCAATACTCTAGAATCGACAATTGAAGCATCTGAGGCTGCATTAATCGGGGATACACGACAGAAGGCGTTGTTTTATTTACAAACTTCACCTTCAACAAGCGTAGATTTATTTCCATAATTTTTTTCTTCCTATCCCGAATAATGTTGTCTTTCTCTTAAGACTGAGAGCGGTAAAAATAAAAAAAATAAAAAAATAATCAAATCGCACCATCTCTGTAATAGGTGAATGCCTCTTTTTCTCCCGAAGTTGTCGGAATTATTCGTAATAAGATATTGGCTAAAATTGAAAAGGTTTTATCAATAAAATTTCCATTTATCCCAGATCTAGACATAGGTGTATTAATCCATTCTATAATTTATAATTTATTTTAATTCCCTTTCGTGAGAAAACGATCCCACAAACAAAGGAATTGTGCAGTACGAAATAACATAAAAACGGATTCATTAAAAAGGAAGACCTTTTACTCAAATTGTTTCTTTTTGACAGGAATCAATAAAAAAAATCCGGGGGCGGTTCATGAATTTGGAATAAATTTATGGGTTAAGAAGTTGGAGTAAAGAGTTGTTGTTGAAAAATCTAAAACTGGAAAGAAATTTTATAATTTTTATGAAAATTGAATAATAGTGTAAACTAAATAGAATCATGATTTAAAGGTATCCATTAAACACAGTCTAAAAAAAATATATCGATCATTGGATTCGTTTCAATTGAGTGATTTAATCCGGTATAAATATTAGAAAGGGCGGAAACACCATCTTCGCAAACATGAATAGATATATATCCTTATTTTACAATTTTTCCCAAAAAGGATTTATCTTTATACCCAGCCTCGGAGGAAGGATTTTTCTTTGATGAAAAGTTTTCTATTTTTAGAGTTAAAATTGAATGTACATAATACCTATCCAAAATAATATGAATGACTCACTATTCACTCGGTTTTTGGGCCATAATCATTATGTAGGAGAGATGGCCGAGTGGTTCAAGGCGTAGCATTGGAACTGCTATGTAGACTTTTGTTTACCGAGGGTTCGAATCCCTCTCTTTCCGTACTCGTCAACTAATTCACCAATGTTACTGACTGCAATGCATCAAATAAGAATGGATACTCCAACAGTTAGACCTTTCTTTGATATAGATTATCTATTCCTACCCCGAATTTCTGTGGTACGAAAAATACTGGACAAAATCGACAAGGAATGAAAATACCCTACCGATCTATGATACATGAATAAGAGAAAAATCCCCAGATGAAACCCCTTACCTTACTTACCCCCGGTCCCTTTACTTAAGCCAAAATGAAGGGGGCAAAATTGCCCGAACCCTTGTTATTTTAGTTATGGTTAAGTCTGACGAGAGTAATATTCTACAACTAGCAATTCGTTTATTTTCAAACCGACCCATTTACTATCTATTATTTGATTGACTAATCCTTCATATTGGAATGGGTGAAGAGTCAAATGTTTTGGTAATTCCTCACGGGGGGGTGAATCAAGATAATTTTGAATCAGAGCCCTGGATTTTTGCTCATCCCTCACTGTAATAATATCTTGGGGTTTGCAGCGATAACTTGGTATATCTACTATACGACCATTAACTAAAATATGTCTGTGGTTAACTAATTGGCGGGCTTGAGGAATAGTCGAAGCCATACCTAATCGAAAAAGGATGTTATCTAAACGCATTTCAAGTAATTGTAGTAAAACCTGACCTGTTGACCCTTTGGCTTTTCCGGCGATCCGAACGTATTTAAGTAATTGTTGTTCTGTAAGACCATAATGAAAGCGCAATTTTTGTTTTTCTTCTAAACGAATACGATATTGAGATTTTTTGCCGGGGCGCGATTGGTTTCTAAGATCGCTTCCGGCTCTAGGCTTTTTACTAGTTAGCCCCGGTAAAGCCCCCAGACGACGGATTTTTTTGAAACGAGGTCCTCTGTAACGCGACATAAAGACTCCTTATTTTTTATGAAATTTCATAAAACAAAATTAAAACTAAACTAAAATATGATAAATTAAGCGAAATTTACTGAAGTATTACAAAGAATAAATAATTAGAGGAATTGTATCAATACCCGTACCTTATTGTATATAAATAATTGTATTATATAAATAAAAAGAATTTAAAATAATAAAAATTTAGGGTTCTTTTCTTATCTTAATTGATTTGTTCTACAGAGACCGAACTCCTCCAATCCAATTTTTATTCATAATTGGAAGTTCCTACGAAATAATAGAAATAGATCAGTGACCCTTGGGAAAAGGGAAAGAAGTTTTTCACTTTGATTTCACATTATCAATTAAATTATGTAAAAAATCAAACAAATGGAGAAAAGCCGGCTATCGGAATCGAACCGATGACCATCGCATTACAAATGCGATGCTCTAACCTCTGAGCTAAGCGGGCTCGCATAACATAAATTGTACACATATACTAATTTAGTAAACTACTGAGATATTAATTGTTCATTCTTAGCTATTTCATAAGAAATATTATTTATATAAAAATAAATATATAAAATATATATATATAAAGAATATTTCCAAAAATATTGGATATTTGAATATTAAATTTCGATCTATTTCTCAAATATATGTTTATCGATAATTAATATCTTAATTAGCTTAATTAAATAGTAAGATTTTTTTTTACTATTCTATAGTACTACGTTTTTTTGATATTTTATTATATTTCATATATATTATATATGAAATATATTTTAATTTTTTTATATATTTTATTTAGAATTATCTTCTAATTATAAATTAACGGAATGATTGTTTATAGCCATTTTATTAGTTATGGCTAGTAATTAAATTTTAAATTAATAATACTCAAATTTTCCTTTTTTTGTTATGTTATTAGAGGGTCTGCCCTAAGAAAAGGATAAGAATAAAATGAAAGATAAAAGTGTAATTCAGATCATAATGAAACACTCCTCTGGTTTCATTCGAAAGGGCGAAAGCTAAGATGAAAAAAAAAAAAAAAAGAATCGACCGTTCAAGTATTCAAAATTGCACGGATAGAAATAGGGGCATATCTAAGTATAATAAATATATTATATATAGTATAATATATATGTTATGCGGTATATATCTATATTGAATTTCTGATATAGAAATGTGATATAGAAATGATAGAATCATTTCTGATTGGACCAAATACTGGTCTCCGATAGAGATCAAAGAAAATAGACAAGAAATCAAATAGTAGAAAACACTTTTCAATATAGGAACCTGTATCTAATGAATTCAACGGTTCCAGCATAATATAAATGAAAGAAAAAAGGGTGACGGCATCATAATGTGATCCTAATCACATCACAAAACAAAAAAGGGGATATGGCGAAATTGGTAGACGCTACGGACTTAATTGGATTGAGCCTTGGTATGGAAACCTACCAAGTGAGAACTTTCAAATTCAGAGAAACCCTGGAATTAAAAATGGGCGATCCTGAGCCAAATCCTGTTTTATTAAAACAAACAAGGGTTTCATAAACCGAGAATAAAAAAGGATAGGTGCAGAGACTCAATGGAAGCTGTTCTAACAAATGGAGTTGGCTGCATTGTGTTAGTAAAGGAATCCTTACATCGAAACTTCCGAAAGGATGAAGGATAAACCTATATGCATACGTATAGTACTGCAATACTATCTCCAAATGATTAATGACGGCTCGAATCTGTATTTTTTTATATTTATATGAAAAACGAAAGAATTGTTGTGAATCAATTAAAAATTGAAAAAAGAATCGAATATTCATTGATCAAATCATTCACTCCATCATAGTCTGATAGATCTTTTTAAGAATTGATTAATCGGACGAGAATAAAGATAGAGTCCCATTATACATGTCAATATCGACAACAATGAAATTTATAGTAAGAGGAAAATCCGTCGACTTTAGAAATCGTGAGGGTTCAAGTCCCTCTATCCCCAAAACGAAACGGTTGACTCCCTAATTATTTATCTTTTATCATTTTGTTAGCGATTCAAAATTCGTTATGTTTCTCATTCATTCCACTCTTTTCTTTCACAAACGGATCTGAGCGGAAATTTTTTTCTTATCACAAGCCCCGTGTGTTATATATATGATACACGTACAAACGAACATCTTTGAGCAAGGAATCCCCATTTAAA